AGGAAGAGATATAATGAAATTCTTGATTAGATCTTCTCATAGGAACGATCTATTTTATTTGATTGATGGATCCAACAACCAAACCTATTTTTAAAAAATTCATTAAAAAAGAGAGTGGTTTTATTCGAAGCGCTTCGTGATTTTCAACCAATTATGTGCTTCAATATAATTACCTGGAGTAAGCGCTATAGCTTGTTTCCAATACTCAGCAGCTTGATCGGACCAAGCTTCCGCAATTTCAGAATCACCCTGTAGAATGGCCTGTTCTCCCCGGTCGGAATAGGTGGTTCCTTCCCTTAGAACCGTATTTGAGAGTTTCCTATCTCATACGGCTCAAAAATCGATTCTTTTCGTGTCCTATCTTAATCTACCCTATGCTAACTGAATTAGATTTCTCATAAACCTATCTCATTTTTTCTTGGGTTAACCAGAAGAAGTTAATTACATAAGTTTCAAACCCTAATTTTGATCAATAATCAGAATCAGTTTGATCTTTTCTCCCACCTTCAGAAGAATGAAGCATAGGTATCCCCACAATATCGTTAGAATTTTCTGAAAGGTAACTATCTCGGTTTCATATATGGAATTCATATAGAATCTTTGAAAAAGACTTTTTTCCATAAGAAAAAAGAACTTAACTATCTTTGGGATCTGATGCTACACCGCTGCTCAATACCTTAGTGGATCGACTCTATTACATAAGTTGATTCCTAACTTTTGTCCCATATCATGACATAAGTAAGCAGTTCTTAACTGTATCGACTCAATAGCTCGCTAATTGATCTTTACGGTGCTTTCTCTATCAATTTGATCCTTTATCCATAGAATATAGTATATAGGCTGCACTCATTTTTTTTTCTTCCTATTTTGGTTCTCGTGAAGTCTCTTTCCTTGCTACAGCTGATAAAAATCGTTGCTTTGGACGATGCATTATGTAGAAAGCCTATTTTTTCTAGTATTTACTAGCCAATTTGATCTTTGCTTTTTTCCTTATTTCTATAGTGGAGATAGTCGCACGTAATGACAGATCACGGCCATATTATTAAAAGCTTGTGGTAAGAATGGGTTTCGTTCTAGTGCCCGGAAATAATATTCCAAAGCCTTTGTATGCTCTCCATTGCTTGTGTGTATAAGGCCTATGTTATAGAGTATATAACTTCGATCATAGGGATCAATTTCTGGTCGCGTAGCTTCATAATAATTCTGTAAAGCTTCCGCATAATTTCCTTCGGATTGAGCCAGCATCCGTTACGGTCGTTCATTCTATTCAAAAAATCTCCGTTCCAGAACCGTACATGAGATTTTCATCTCATACGGCTCCTCCCTTCTGCGCATAGTACTAAGGGGAATAATCCATAGAATAAAAATTGAACTATTCTCATCTCATTATGAACTGAAAGGAACTAGTATTTTTACAAGAAATCTCTAGCCAGCCTTCCCGCAAGAGGTTTTTTCTTAACACCAATCATATTAGTGTTAGATATAAATGGTAACTCCAACAATTTCTTTGTTCTCAACGCCTTCTATTTCCAGGAATTAGTCACTTCAACGATCTTTGATGGTTATACGGGTATCCAAAGTACAAACGAGATGGATGTTTGTTGTCCCAACCATTCTTGTTAGTCCCGATACCGATAAGGAAAGGGGGAATTTATAACAAAGTTTTTGTGTTGTTGATTCCTAGGTGTAGTGCTTTTTCCCTTATGCCGTCTATTGGTACTAATGTAGTGTAGGATTGACCCGCAATACAGAACCCATAGGTGTAACCTTTCGCTCAATACTCAAATCAACAATTGAAACATCTGAGGCTGCATCAATCGAGGATACACGATAGAAGGAATTGTTCTATCTCCAAACTTCACCTTCACCGAGCGTAGGTTTATTTCAAGAATTTCGTTCTTTCTATACCGAACCGCGTCTCTTTCTCGTAAGACTGGGGTGAGGGCTAAAAAAAACAAGAAAAAAGAATCAAATCGCACCATCTCTGTAATAGGTAAATGCCTTTTTTTCTCCTGAAGTTGTCGGAATTATTCGTAATAAGATATTGGCTACAATTGAAGAGGTCTTATCAATAAAATTTCCATTTATATGAGATCTAGGCATAATTAGCAATCCATTCTAGAATTCTTTTCATTACCCCTCGGGGAAAATGATCCCACAAACAAAGCAAAGGAATTATACAGTACGAAATAACATAAAAACAGACTAATTTTATTCTAATAAATAGATATTAAATAGATATGGGCTTTCCACTGAAATTGTCCCCTTTTGTTTGGGAAAGATATGAGATATTGGAATCAGATTGATTTCATTCCCATTTTTGTAGTATACCAATGAGCGGAACTATTACTATTTCATCTAAGTTAAATAACCAAGGACTTTTTTTACTACAGATTCTAATAACTCGAGAAGTTTTGATTTGATTATGATCCAAAGAGAAAAAAGAATGGAATAATCATTCCATGAAAAAATAGAGTAGAGTAACCATACCTTCTGTTTG